GTGTAGTGAATCTATATAGAATAACTTCGAGTCCTTGTTTCTTACTTGGTATTAGAGTTCGAATGAAAACCGCCCAATTGCAAGAATTTGCTATTTTGTGAGGATAAATCAAATAAGGTTTTCCTTAGAAAATGATTATTATCAATTATCAATGATATGATAAATAGATACGAATAGAGCAAGAAAAGAAGGAAATAAAAAAACAAAGTATAGAAAAGATATCCAAAATGATATAGAAATCACTATCCTACCCTTAGTTTTTATTTCCTTAATTTAATTGAATTTGTTTTGATTAGAGCCAAGTTCCTTAAAAACCTCTGCCTTTTTTAAAATATCCTGAACAGTTTCTGTAGGCTGAGCACCTTTTTCAAGGAAATAGAGAATTGCGGGAACGTTTAAATAAGTTTGATTCTTGATCGGATCATAAAAACCCACTTTCCGAAGATCTCTTCCTTCTCTTCGGGATCGAACATCAATTGCAACGATTCGATAGACGGCTCATCGGGATAGATGTAGATGAAAAAGAACCCCCCCCTAGAACCGTATAGGAAGTTTTATCCTCGTACGGCTCGAGAAAAAATGATTCAAAGTTTTGTCTATGGATAAAATTATAATAAATAGGAAAGGAATCCATATAAAATAAATTATTCTATAATTAAACTCATAGTCATAGTATAGTCTTTTTTATTTCGCTTCCTTCCTGAAAAAAAATCATTTGTACTCATAACTCAAGTTCAATAATTCAAAAATTTGAAAGATTTTTCTTTAATTTTGAATCTATTTTTTTTATTGAGTGGTCTTTAACCCACCCTTTTTGTCTCGTTTAAAATATATTTGGATTCTTTATTCGGATCCGTGAGACAATTAAAGTGGTGTTTCCTTGTTCTGGGATCCTTTATCTTTGTTTTAAATCATTGGGTTTAGACATTACTTCGGTGCTTCTTAATCCTTTCAAAATGGTAGCAACATACCCCTTTTGTGATTTCTTTCTATCAAAGAATCATACCAACGGTTGATTCGTGCGTGATACACTGTGGATTGAAAAAGGTTTAGCCGTTCCAACAATTTTTTTTTTCAATTTTGCTCGAATCGGATCCTTTTGATTTCTATTATCTATATTAATTATAGAAGATATACTTACGAAGTTGTTCCAATTTATTAATTGGCATTAACCCTAGATCGTTGCCCCTGAGAAATTCATCAATACTTTCTACTCGAGCTCCATCATGAACTATTTACATTATAACCCAATAAAAAAAAGAAGAGTTATAGTAGAATAGAACAAATGACGTCGAGCCAAGAGCACCTTCATTCCTAATATAAAATGGTGGATAAGAATCCACACGGGATCGTGTCCTTCAAGTCGCACGTTGCTTTCTACCACATCGTTTTAAACGAAGTTTTACCATAACATTCCTCAAATTTGGAATCAGTATGGAATTGATTCAATTATGGAATCATGAATAGTCATTGGTTCAATCAGTACAGAGACAAAGTCATTTATATTTCTTATTTTCTACATAGATAATAATTTATTTTTATAGATAATATAATAAATATTTTTCTTCAGAAAAATTAGCAAGACCTCGGCTTTTTTTGTATGAATGGAACATTTTTATTTTTATGAACATTTTTCTAATTTTCTATAAATATATCTCGCAAAAAATATCTAATATCTATCTAAGAGAAATAGACAGAAATCAAATCAAAATAAAATATAGAAATAACATAACTAGCATCACACGAATAAGGAAATTCTATTTGACTCTGCTTCTTGAAGTGACTCAATAAGATAGACTGACCCATTTTCAACTTCCCAAAGATGGAACCTATAAGGAATGATTCCAAATTAGAAATCTTGATACTTGATATTTGAAAAAGTTTCCTACTTTCTATCTACATCATTATTTGAGTAAAGTTTTATAGTAAAGACTCCCTTTTTTTATTTTCTTATCATCATCATAAGAATAAGAAAGAGAAATCTTTGCTTTTTTTTCGAATAGAATTGTCAATGAAATGATGTAAAGTAAATAAACTAAATAAGCTAAATACATTGAACAAAAAAAAGAAATCTCATTGTTAAATATTTCAATTTTACTATTTTAGGGATGCAATTTCTTTTTCACAAAAATAAAAAGACTATTGTCACTGAAATAGGATAACAATACATACCTATAGGCTAAGCACTTCCTCGTTTTATATGTATTTTCTTTTCATATTTTGTTTAACCTGAGGTTAAGTAATCTTTCTGCAACTATGCTCTATGCCCCATCTTATCTTTATCTGGGTCACAAAAGGATTTTGAACTCGATTTAGTTCAGTTTGTGTTGTGAAAAAATATAAAATAAAAGAGAAATAATATTCTATTCCAATATTAGACCTTGAAACAGAACCTTGTTGAACAAAAAAGAAGTATTAGGATACAATGGATGGATATGCTCTGGGACGGAAGGATTCGAACCTCCGAATAGCGGGACCAAAACCCGTTGCCTTACCGCTTGGCTACGCCCCATTTCCTTTTTTTATTGCACACTATAATAATAATAAAGAATAATATTGGTATTAAGTGTTCGTCAATTCCAGTCCAAATATCTAGAGAAAATCTTTATTCTTTATAGAATCTATTATAGATTCGTGTTAGGATTTTGGAATGTGTATATCTATAATAATTCAATTGGATTTATTGATCATTACATATAATTCAATTAAGATATTGTATGAAAGTATGATTTCTTCTATTCTCCTTTGAGAATTGGAGGATTTTTGATTGAGCGGAAAAAGAAGGATTTTTTTGTCTACCCTACTTTCTTCATTTTTCCTTATATCAATAACTCAATCAAAATGCAATTATCTCGACGAAAAAAATGTCTGTTATGCTTAATATCTTTAGTTTGATCTGTCTTAATTCTGCCCTTTATCCGAGTAGTCTTTTCTTCGCCAAATTGCCCGAAGCCTATGCTTTTTTGAATCCAATCGTAGATGTTATGCCAGTCATACCTCTGTTCTTTTTTCTTTTAGCCTTTGTTTGGCAAGCTGCTGTAAGTTTTCGATAAGATTTTAACACTATCCTAGAAAATTCATTATCATTATTTATTCGAGAAAAATTATAACAATTTATGATGATAAGATCAAATAAGTCTGACAGTATGAACCTTCAATTCAAACATTGAAATTTCGAATAGCGGCGAGAAATCAGGCTCGTCCTATTTCCCAATTTTAATCCTTTTTCCGGCGAAATACCCTATTAGATTAGGGTCCCTTACAATATCTAATTGTGGGTATGAAAGTGATTTGTGGTAATCAAAGACTCTTATTACAAATTTCAACTTCATTTGAATTTCTGAACATTTTTTTTCTATTTTTAGAATTCATTTCTTGGTGTCAAAATAGGATATGTGATATAAAAATGGAGGATCTATTATCTTTTCTCGTTTTTCTTTTTCAAAAAATGATCTTGGAGGTTGTGTAATGCTTACTCTCAAACTTTTCGTTTACACAGTAGTAATATTCTTTGTTTCTCTCTTCATCTTTGGATTCCTATCCAATGATCCAGGACGTAATCCTGGACGTGAAGAATAAAATAAAAATTTTGTTTTTCTTGCTTGATTTTACAATTTTCTTAAGATTTTATTTTAGCTATTCCACACATTTAACTAGTAAAAAAATAAATAAGGGGTTTGCAAAATTTTAAAGAAAAAAATAAAAAGTCATCAACGGAAACGGAAAGAGAGGGATTCGAACCCTCGGTACGAATAACTCGTACAACGGATTAGCAATCCGCCGCTTTCGTCCACTCAGCCATCTCTCCCAATCGAAAAAGATAATTACTATGTTACAGTACACATCAAGTAAGGATTAAAGAAAGTATTTCTTTCACATTCTTTATCGTTATTATATAATTAGCAATTCCATTTAGATGCTCGAAAGATCCAAATAGAAAGATAAATAAAGAAGACCTTATTGCTTTTATTTTGTTCGAAGTGCCTTTTGGGCCTGGCCCGGTCAATACCCAGCCGGGCCCTTTTTTTCTTCCAACGAATTTACTTTATTTATAGGCAACAGACTCTAAATAGCAAATTTTGTATCTGTGTAACAATTTCCGTTCTGGGGTTTACATATACTTATAATTTTTGTTATAATGGAAATTGAGAAGGATTTTTGATTCAAAAGAATCAATCAATTAAGTATGTATAAATTTGTATTTTCTTATGTCATCAGGCAAACCAAATTTTAGATTCAAATCCCAGAATCATTCACGAATTGTTAGTCAAGGAATAGTTAATGGTTCCCCTTTGTCATAAATTTTGACTTTTTTGAGTAAAAATCCACATTTTATTTTTCAAAAGTCCGTGGAAGTTTTTCGGCATTGTGTGTTTTGAGATACTATACAATCAATCGAAGGCGTAGATCAAATACAATCAAAAGGGCAATAAAAGGTTTCTTTTCTAATTTTTCTAAATTTAGAAAAAGGATTAAAAAATGGATGCAATATGCAAGTACAATAAACTAAAGTCTAGTAAAAAAAGGGGGGGAATTTTTTCTCCTATTGTGTATCGTTTTGGCGGCATGGCCGAGTGGTAAGGCGGGGGACTGCAAATCCTTTTTCCCCAGTTCAAATCTGGGTGCCGCCTCATCAACAAACGAATTGAAATTTCTTATTCTGTTGTGCTGTTTTATTCTGTTCTGGGAATTTTGTAAAAAAAAAAGATTGGAAATCTTTGAATCTAAAATTCAAATCAAAGAAAGATTCTAATGGAAAAATTAGAAATAATGGTCGAAGCAAGACTTCCCGATTCTCTTCTACTGCTAATGTAATGTCTACTGATTGGGTCTTGAATTACATTGTATAGCCGGGATAATTCAACTACTAGTTGGGGAAAGTGCTTTCTATACTGTAATCTACATATATATAGACGAATAGCAAAGCAATTGATCTATGATCTATTGCAATTGATCTATGATCTATTTTGACTTTCAAGGGCACGAAAAAAAAAAGAAGGGGCCCTCGTATTTGATTAATGGATTCCATTACTAACATTCCTTTGTAATGTCATTGTGTATTTTACTTGTGTTTATTCTTTCCCGATTAGAAATCATTAGAAATCATATAGGAATTTTTGAAATGGATTTTTTTTCGTTCATCAATAGTGTTCTGCCAGAATCCTTTTTTGACTCTGGACCATTCATTCTACTATTATTAGTGAGCAATAATGGAATAATTCTATCATAGAGATAAGGGACATAATTCACATGGATATAGTAAGTCTCGCTTGGGCTGCTTTAATGGTAGTCTTTACATTTTCCCTTTCACTCGTAGTATGGGGAAGAAGTGGACTTTAGAAGCACTCCTACTTTAGTTGAGGAATGAAACTGTTTTATAGATCGTTCTGCAACGCATTTTTTATTTAAATTGAAAAATTTTCAAATAAAAATATCTTCATTTCTAAATTCCATTGGATTGGATTCTAGTGGAGAAATGTAGTCTATAAAGACTAATTTTTTGAGATTCATCGGAATCGGAATAAATAGATAGATCAAAGAAATAGAATTGGGTCCTACGTCAATTCTATATATGGATAATAATAATAATAACTACATATATTGAAGATAGAAGCTAATATAGTATACCAAGTTTATTAGAAAGTCAAGTATAACTTTATATACTACTATAACACTAATAGAGAGTATGGTAAGTAAGAAATAAATTTCTTACTTACCATACTCTCGGATCTCATAGAATACCGCCGACTATAGCCCGTGGATTTCATCTAAGACGCAAAAATAGAATACTTTTCTTTTGATTTCTTCAACTATTGAGAATAATTCAGAAGTCAAGTTTCATTTAAAGTAATTAATTATTTTGACTTTCTGTTTTTACGTAAATTATAAGTAGAAAAGCAGTAGGAACTAAAATGAACAGTGCAGTAGCAATAAATGCAAGAATATTTACTTCCATAATCTCATCGTTTTTTTATTTCACAATAACTCGGGATTTAATCCCATAGAGATGATAAATTTTTCGCCTGTCAATTCAATGAATACATTAACTATTAACTATCGATGATTTTGAATCGGATCAATATCATGAATAAAAATATCTGAGCTATTAAATTAATTCGTCGTCGAGAATTGAATAGTATAACATACGAAGATCCTTTATCCATATCGAATCCAAGATTGGATTCCCGGACCAATCAAAAATTCATTTATTTATCCTTTTTTTTATGTTCTTTGTTTTCTATAACCTACCTTAGGTCTTCCTTGTAGAACCATCAACTGAAGTATCATCTAACCACCCGTCCGTTTCCATTAACTACAAAACCCCAACAAACAATACAAGCGAAGTGGAACAAGAGAGGAATTAGGTTCTAAATTTTAATGATCCAATTTTCTTTGGAAGAAAAAGAAGTATGAGAAATATTAGTCGCGGGAGAAAAGATGGAATATTTTATCAACTTCACTATTTTAGTTCTTTTCATTTTAGTTTAGGGTTTGTTCTTTCTTCGATAGAATCCTGAAAAAAAGAGGGGAAACCCCTTCGGAATTCAATTGCTCTCTGTCCCTTCTTTGACAGAAAATGGAGAGGCGAATTAATGTACTTATTGGATTAGATACGTCGGGACTGACGGGGCTCGAACCCGCAACGTCCGCCTTGACAGGGCGGTGCTCTAGCCTATTGAACTACAATCCCAGGGAAATAAGAAGAGATCTTGCAGAAAATTTGGATTCTTTTTTATTCTCTTGTATCAGGTCAGGTATTTCTTAAGGGTTCTATCAAGTAGATTGGCGAATTGTTGGGCCGAGCTGGATTTGAACCAGCGTAGACATCTTGTCAACGAATTTACAGTCCGTCCCCTTTAACCACTCGGGCATCGACCCAGCGTCTAATTTATTTTAGACGTTCCATAAGCCACTTCCTTTCGTTTCCCAGGCAGACTTTACAAATATATATCACTTGATATAAAATAGAAAGTCCCACTAAGTAGACTAATAGAAGGACTTGACAAATATAGATCACTTGATAGGAAATCCCGCTCCTATAGTCTTGTATACCCCCAGAGGGACTTGAACCCTCGTTTTCTCCGTGAAAGAGAGATGTCTTAACCACTGGACCATAGGGGCGGCCCTGTGGCCATCATAATATAATATAACTTAATATAACTCAGGCTGAGAGCCACCAAAAGGAAACACATAAAATATTCGGGGGTTTAATGGGAATCAAACTTTACCATTAAATACAACCTTGAAACTTGATTTCATTGGTCTTTTTCGTCTTTATATCTCTCAGTCACAAAGGGTTATACCTTGGATCCAAGATCTACCACTCTGCAGTAGATTCAAGGTGGTTTACCTAAATATGATTTTTTTTTGTCGCTCAAATTATATTGAGCCCTAAGTCATACTGTCAATTGACGACACGACAGGACAGCACAAGAGGGCAATAAACGAGGCGAGAACGCGCCGATATAGATTACCGCGTTCATTAATACAACATTCATA